ATACTGTGTATTATCAACGATTTCCACAGAAGGTGGTAAAATTATATCTTGAGCAGTTACATATCCAGGACCTTTGACACAAATGGATGCGTCCCGAGTTCCATACAGATTACTTCTCAATACAATTTGTTTCAAATTCATTAAAATCTCATGTACTGATTCTTGAATACCTACTATGGTAGAATATTCATGTAGTACTTTCTCAGATTTTGCACGTGTGATACATGTACCCTCTATTTCTCCGAGCAAGGCTCTTCGCATCGCAATGCCGATTGTATCAGCTTGGCCTTTCATAAGAGGAGAAAGAATAAAGCGCCCATAATAAAGACGCTTACCGTCTGCTCTTGATTCAACACATTTCCACTGTATTGTCCGAGTAGATATTCTTACTTTCTTTCGAACCATAGTAATCTATTTTTTTTTTTATTCTTGAATTATTTATTTCTCTTGAAATCAAATCTTTTCAATCTTGATTTTTACACACGTCTTCTTTTAGGGGGTCTACAGCCATTATGTGGCATAGGGGTTACATCCCTTATGAAACTTAATAGTATTCCACTTTGACAAATAGCTCTTAATGCTGCATCTCTTCCGGGACCGGGACCCTTTATCAAGACTTCCGCTTGTTGCATATTTGGATTTGCTACTGTCCGAATAGCATTTATTGCTGCGGTTTGAGCAGCAAATGGTGTCCCCTTTCTTGGACCTTTGAATCCACAAGTACCGGCAGAAGAGCAAGAAATCACGCGACCTCGTATATCTGTAACAGTCACAATGGTATTGTTGAAACTAGCTTGAACATGAATAACTATCTTTCGTATTCTAAGCCCGGTCTTACGGGAACTAATACGTTTATTCCTACGTGAACCAAATTTTGGTCTTGGTACAGGTCTTTTTGGTATAAGTTTTGCCATATTTTATTATCTCATAAATAGAGAAGTTAGAGATATATGGATATATCCATTTCATGTCTCATGTAAAAAAAAAAAAGGATCATTTCTAATTTATGCTTTATAATATTATACTTTATAAATATTATTAGATTAGATAGATTAGAGCTTTAATATTATTAGAATTAAATATTTTGAGAATATTATGATATTGTTCTAATATCTGTTTTTTGGCGAGCCCCTTTCTCTTTTGTTTTGGGGATAAAGATTATCCTTGTCTTTGTTTATGTCTTGGATTGGAACAATTTACTATAATCCGACCCCGCCTACGGACTAAGCGACATTTTTCACAAATTTTACGAACAGAGGCCCTTTTTTTCATATTTATAATTCCTTAACGAATCCATTTATTGGAAGATAATAAATTTTCTGGAGATTTTGAACCTCGAATTGTATCCCCATAAAATAAAAGGAATAGAGGGGTTGAAAAAAACTAATGAATCATTTGAATCTTTGGTTCGGAGTCTAGAAATATAAATTATAAGTCCTCTGATAGAATCAAAATGATTTATTTCAAGTTTGACTTTATCTCATTTCCGGGTAGTATACATCTAAAAAAAAAAAAGACTACGTCGAATCCTTCCTGAAATAGAACCTAGAAATATCTTCATTCTCTAAACCAACTCGGAGAATAGCGTTTGGAAGTGATTTAGTAATGAAACCCTCCTGAATCATGAATTCTTTTTTTGTTTTTTTATTCCAGTTTAAAACCTTTGACATATTAACTAATGCGAAAGGGTATAATATTTGAAACCCACTTTTTTTTTTCTCTCTTTTTTTTTCGAAAACAAATAGGTATGAAAGTTCCTCATATAATTCGGATATCAGAAAGATTACCATATATAACACAAAACTTCTCCGCCAATTCCTTCTGATCGAGCCTCTCGATCTGTCATTATACCTTGAGAAGTAGAAAGAATTACAATTCCCACCCCACCTAAAATTCTAGGAATTCGTTGATAATTAGAATAGATTCGTAGACCTGTTCTACTGATCTGTTTTAAATTCAAAATGGTTTTATATGATCCCTTCCTTTTTCTTCTATGTCGTAGAGTTAAAACCAAAAAAGATTTGTCATTTTCAGAATGTTTCCTCACGTTTTTAATAAAACCTTCTCGTAAAAGTATTTTAACGATGTTTTCGTTAATGCTAGTTGAGGATATTTGAACCATTCCCTTTCTATTCATGTCAGCATTTCGTATAGAGGTTATTATGTCAGCGACAGTGTCCTTACCCATGATAAACTAAAGTAATTCTTTCCCCTCAATTTTGATATAATCAACATGTCCTCCTCTATTTATAGTTAAATATATTTAACTATACTATTTTTTTCTATTATTTATCTATTTTCTATTGATCTATTTTTTTTTTTTTTTCAAAAAGGCATATGCATGAGACACAATCTATTAATTAATCTATTTTATTCAAATACTAGAAATGTATTATGGTCTTGTCTTATAATACCTCGGGTGCTAATGAGACTATTTTAGTGAAATTTAACTGCCTCAATTCGTAGGCGATCGCACCAAAAATTCGAGTTCCTTTTGGCTTTCCTTCTTGATCAATCACAACCGCAGCATTATCATCATATCGTATTATCATACCATCTGTACGTTTGAGCTCTTTACAAGTACGTACAATTACAGCTCTGATAACTTCCGATCTTTCTAAAGGTGTATTCGTTAATGCTTTTTTAATTACCGCAACAATAACATCACCAATATACGCATAGCGCCGATTACTAGCTCCTAGGATTCGAATACACATTAATTCCCGTGCCCCGCTATTATCCGCTACATTCAAATGGGTTTGAGGTTGAATCATATCATTTTTTTTTTTTCTCTTCTTTCAGTGCATAAGGGCGGGGTAAAAAAAAAAAAGAAATATTGATTGTCAAAAAAATCTACAATTGCAATTGTTTTTTTTAATCCCAAGGACCACTTTCCTTGGTTCTAACTCTTTTTATTATCATTATCCCGAAAAAAGAAATTGAGTTCGTATAGGCATTTTGGATGCCGCTATTGAAATAGCTTTTCTGGCTATATTTTCCGGGACTCCGCCCATTTCATAAAGTATTCTACCCGGTTTAACGACAGCTACCCAATATTCGGGAGATCCTTTTCCCGAACCCATACGTGTTTCGGTGGGTCTTAGGGTAACTGGTTTGTCTGGAAATATTCGTATCCATATTTTGCCGCCGCGGCGGGCATTTCGTGCCATTGCCCGCCTCCCCGCTTCTATTTGTCTAGATGTAATCCAAGCGGGTTCAAGCGCTTGAAGAGCATATCGGCCAAAGCAAATATGATTACCTCGATAAGATATTCCTTTCATTCGTCCTCTATGGTGTTTGCGGAATCTGGTTCTTTTAGGGTTATAGTTGATGGTTCTTTTTCAATACCATCTCTACTACAGAACTGGACGTGAGAGTTTCTTCTCATCCAGCTCCTCGCGAATGAAACGATTCAAAAATTATATACATATTTAATGAATAATATATTGAATTGTGGGATTTTTTAATATTTCATCTAATCTATTGGCTATTGGGAATTTTTATATGTTATTTTGGTATATAAATAGTATATAAAAAAAAAATCTATTCTATTTTAGATACTTCTTGCTATATAAATATAGAATGCTCTTTTCCTATAATGTTATAATGAATCCCTATTTTGTTTTGCTTTTATAATTTTTTATTATTATATTGACATATTGGATTGGCCAAAAGTTAGAAATTGAATAAAATTAAGATTTTCCGCGGGCGAATATTAATTCTTTCAATATCTATTTCAGATGTAGGGTTAGCCCATTACTCTTCAAAATGGATTGGTCTTTGGTTTGTTTCGCCATCCTACCTAATGAACCAAAAGGATTCTTTTTTTTTTAGAATCTTATGTTTTCACAGGTTCCGTCGTTCCCATCGCTTCTCGATTAATGATTAGGTCTTAATTTGACAATGGAGTCCCAAATGATATTTTTTCTTGAGTCAATCTTCTCAGTTTTTATTGACTCGGGGCTCTTGATTTGTATTTTTTTGTTCTATTAATATATTCAAAAAATTCTGGATCAATTACAATTGCTGATTTTTTACATTACCCTTTATGAGTTATGAGATGACTCAGAGACCCTACATATTATATTGGAATCGTATATCATTGATATTTGTTTGTTCTCTTTCTTTCATCCTTTGAATTATCCGCCTATTTTTATTTTATTGCTTCACAACGCATAATCAGAATAGAATAGCTTTTTTTTTTTTTTTTTTTAAAAAAAAAGTTTTCAGTTGCTATAAGAAAATCACCAAGATTTTATATTCTTACTTAAGATCTATATCTTGACTGTTTTTTTAGATCTAGATAAAGCGAGGCGATGAGTTGGTTATTAGTTCTATAGTTAGTAATTCATACTATGGTTATGGACCATCTTTGTTGAATCCTAACCACTCTAAAAAACAAAAAAACAACGAGTCACACACTAAGCATAGCAATTTTATCAAATCATTAATCAAGTCTTTATTAAATCTTATAAAATTCAAATTGTTTATTTTTTTATCATCGGATACAACGAAAAATAAAAAGATAAGTAAAAGCTTATTTTTTTTCGTTTACAAATTTCCAAATTTTTATGCCTAATGTTCCATAAATAGTTCGAACCGTGTAGGAACAATAATCAATGTTAGCTCGAACGTTATGTAGAGGGACCCTACCCTCTCTGACCCACTCGACACGTGCAATGTCTTTTCCGTCGATACGTCCTGCAATTTGTATTTTAACTCCGTCTGTACCCGCCCCTTGAGTTAGTTTAATAGCTTTTTTCATTGCTTTACGAAATGAGACTCTATTCTTTAATTGTCCAGCTATAAATTTTGCAAGGATATTAGGGTGTCCATAAGGGTTTCCAATTCGTGTAATAGTGATCTTTAGTTTTCGGTTCACACAATTAAGTTCTTTTTGTACATTTCGAAGTTCTTTTTGTACATTTATTTGTAATTCTTCAATTTTTAGGGATTTTAATAACTTTTGGAATCCCATATAGATTATGACCTGAATCTCA